TATCCTCATTACGCCTAGCATTTAGTGGGCTGGGTATTTACCTTATCAAATAGCAAATCAATAAGGGTTCTATTTGATTAGGCACCTGAATTGGCACCTGAATCGGACTGAACCGACTGTTTGTCAGGCTACTGTTCTCCTATTCTCTCGAATCAATGAAGTAAGACATTGATTTTGCAATAAGATCAATTATGTTCATTGCATAATAAGCTCCTTTGAAAAGCATTGGCGCACGTGTAAACGAGTTGCTCTACCGAACTGAGCTATAGCCCTTGTCAGAGATATCTTAACACATAGATAATATCTTGTCAAGATGAATATTCTCTAATGCCAGAGGATATCTCTTTGATCTGTTTACTATATAACATACCAATAACATAATAACATACCAATAACATAACATACCAATAACGGAGCAGTATTGCTTATAAAATGGATTCGATCTATAATCGATCGAAGTAATGGATCTTCCTTTGTGGTGCTAAATTGCCTACTTAACTCAGTGGTTAGAGTATTGCTTTCATACGGCGGGAGTCATTGGTTCAAATCCAATAGTAGGTAGGTAGGTAGAAAAATTACTAGATAGCATTGAACTTGCTTTGCTTCGCTATCTAATAACTTTTTCTACCCCTCTTCCCTTTTTCTTTGTATCAACTAAACCTTTGAATTGTCTTCAATTGGATGGGGGAATCCAATTGATAGCCTCGACTCGTATCCTAGCTCGTCTGAGAGCTAGCTTCGCTTCAACCAATTCTTTCGTACCCTCAGCTCTACTCAAGTTAGCTTCGGCTATTTCAAGTGCCCGTTGAGCTTCTTCCGGATCAATGTCACTGCCCAGTTCCGCATCATTTCCTAAAATAATAATCTCATTATTAACTATTCTCGCAAAACCGCTCCACAGAACCGCCGTTAACCATTGGTCGTTGAGGAGGCGTATTCTCAAAGGACCCATATCTACAGCTGTGTTAATGGGAGCGTGGTTTGGTAATACGCCAATTTGGCCACTATTAGTAGATAAAATGATTTCTTTAACTTCACAATCCCAAATAATTCGCTTAGGAGTTAGTACATAAAGATTTAATTTCATTTCTTCAATTTGTTCTCCTCTTCTAAGTTTATAGCTTTCGTGCTAGCTTCATCAATATTACCCACCAAATAAAAAGCTTGTTCGGGTAGGCCGTCTAATTCTCCGGAAAGAATTAGTTGAAACCCCCTAATAGTTTCTGCAAGACCAACATACTTTCCTGGAGAACCGGTAAAAACTTCTGCCACAAAGAACGGTTGTGATAAGAAACGTTCAATTTTTCGTGCTCTTGCTACAGTTAAACGATCCTCCTCCGATAATTCATCCAACCCAAGAATTGCGATAATATCCTGAAGTTCTTTGTAACGTTGTAAAGTTTGCTTAACTCTTTGCGCAGTTTCATAATGTTCGTTGCCAACGATCCGAGGCTGTAACATAGTTGAGGTTGAATCTAAAGGGTCTACTGCTGGATAAATACCCTTGGAAGCTAATCCTCTGGAAAGTACGGTAGTAGCATCCAAATGTGCAAATGTTGTGGCAGGAGCAGGGTCGGTCAAATCGTCCGCAGGTACATAAACCGCTTGGATCGAAGTTATAGATCCCTTTTTGGTAGAAGTAATTCTTTCTTGCAAAGAACCCATTTCTGTACTAAGAGTAGGTTGATAACCCACTGCGGAGGGCATTCTCCCTAATAAAGCGGATACCTCCGATCCTGCTTGAACAAAACGAAAGATATTATCGATGAATAGAAGCACGTCTTGCTTATTAACATCTCGGAAATATTCTGCCATAGTTAGGGCAGTTAAACCAACTCTCATACGAGCTCCTGGCGGTTCATTCATTTGGCCATAGACTAGAGCTACCTTTGATTCCTCAATATTTTTTTCATTAATTACTCCAGATTCCTTCATTTCCATATAAAGATCATTTCCTTCACGAGTCCGTTCCCCTACTCCGCCAAATACGGATACACCTCCATGAGCTTTAGCAATGTTGTTGATTAATTCCATGATGAGTACTGTTTTACCTACTCCAGCCCCCCCAAATAGTCCGATTTTTCCTCCACGTCGATAAGGAGCTAAAAGATCGACCACCTTAATACCTGTTTCAAAGATGGATAATTTCGTATCTAACTCGATAAAGGCAGGCGCAGATCTATGAATAGGGAATGTTGCACTAGTATCTATAGGACCCAAATTGTCAATAGGTTCCCCAAGAACGTTGAAAATTCGTCCGAGAGTAGCTCCACCGACTGGAACACTGAGAGGAGCCCCCGTGTCAATCACTTCCATTCCTCTCATCAACCCGTCTGTAGCACTCATAGCTACAGCTCTCACTCGATTATTTCCTAATAATTGTTGTACCTCACAAGTCACATTAATTTCTTTACCGGCAGTGTCTCTACTCTTGACTACCAAAGCGTTATAAATATAAGGTAACTTGCCCGGGGGAAAAGTGATATCCAGCACGGGTCCAATAATTTGATCGATACGCCCTGTACTTTTTTCTTCAATTGCAGAAACCCCGGAACGAGAAGTAGTAGGATTGGTTCTCATAATTATCACATAATTTTCAAAAAAAAAGGAATTTGTCGAAATTTTTCTTTTTTTCTTGTTGAATAATGCCAAATCAAATAAAAAAAATCCAAAAGTCAAAAGGAAATAAATTAGTTAATTCAATAAGCGAGAAAAGGGGACCAGGACTTGATTTCGTTGCCCAAGCGAATCCCATTCAATCCTTTACTCATGGAATGAGTCCGTTAGAAAGTTCAATCAATCTTTTTTTCATATACATTTCGCCTTTTGTGGAGGATCTGTCCCTACTCTACTTTCCTATCTAGGACTTCGATATACAAAATATATACTACTGTGAAGCATAGATTGCTGTCAACGGAAAATTTTCTTAGTATTTAGGTATTTACATTCAAAATAAGAAAGGGGCCTATTAAGAACTTGTAAGATCAGGATTAGGGATTGATTTGGGTTGCGCTATATCTATCAAAGAGTATACAATAATGATGGATTTGGTGAATCAAATCCATGGTTTAATAACGAACCATGTTAACTTACCATAACAACAACTCAATTCCTATCGAATTCCTATAGTAGAATTCCTATAGGATAGAACATACATAGGGTGTATGCATTATATATGAATGAAACATATTCATTAACTTAAGCATGCCCTCCTTTTTTTTAATGAGTTGATATTAATTGAATATCCTTTTTTTGTTTTAAAGATTTTTGCAAAGGTTTCATTTACGCCTAATCCATATCGAGTAGACCCTGTCGTTGTGAGAATTCTTAATTCATGAGTTGTAGGGAGGGACTTATGTCACCACAAACAGAAACTAAAGCAAGTGTTGGATTTAAAGCTGGTGTTAAGGATTATAAATTGACTTACTACACCCCGGAGTATGAAACCAAGGATACAGATATCTTGGCAGCATTCCGAGTAACTCCTCAGCCGGGGGTTCCGCCCGAAGAAGCAGGGGCTGCAGTAGCTGCCGAATCTTCTACTGGTACATGGACAACTGTTTGGACTGATGGACTTACTAGTCTTGATCGTTACAAAGGACGATGCTATCACATTGAGCCCGTTGTTGGGGAAGAAAATCAATATATCGCTTATGTAGCTTATCCATTAGACCTATTTGAAGAGGGTTCTGTTACTAACATGTTTACTTCCATTGTGGGTAACGTATTTGGTTTCAAAGCTCTACGCGCTCTACGTCTGGAGGATCTGCGAATTCCCACTACTTATTCAAAAACTTTCCAAGGTCCGCCTCACGGTATCCAAGTTGAAAGGGATAAGTTGAACAAGTACGGCCGTCCTTTTTTGGGATGTACTATTAAACCAAAATTGGGATTATCTGCAAAAAATTATGGTAGAGCGTGTTATGAGTGTCTACGCGGTGGACTTGATTTTACCAAAGATGATGAAAACGTAAACTCACAACCATTTATGCGCTGGAGGGACCGTTTTGTCTTTTGTGCCGAAGCAATTTATAAAGCACAGGCCGAAACCGGTGAAATCAAGGGGCATTACTTGAATGCGACTGCAGGTACAGTCGAAGAAATGATGAAGAGAGCTGTATTTGCGAGGGAATTAGGGGCTCCTATTGTAATGCATGACTACTTAACTGGGGGATTCACCGCAAATACTAGTTTGGCTCATTATTGCCGCGACAATGGCCTACTTCTTCACATTCACCGAGCAATGCATGCAGTTATTGATAGACAGAAAAATCATGGTATGCATTTTCGTGTATTAGCTAAAGCATTGCGTATGTCTGGGGGAGACCATGTCCACGCCGGTACAGTAGTAGGTAAGTTAGAAGGGGAACGCGAAATGACTTTAGGTTTTGTTGATTTATTGCGCGATGATTTTATTGAAAAAGATCGTGCTCGCGGTGTCTTTTTCACTCAGGACTGGGTATCTATGCCAGGTGTTATACCGGTGGCTTCAGGGGGTATTCATGTTTGGCATATGCCAGCTCTGACCGAAATCTTTGGAGATGATTCCGTATTACAATTTGGTGGAGGAACTTTAGGACATCCTTGGGGAAATGCACCTGGTGCAGCAGCTAATCGGGTGGCTTTAGAAGCTTGTGTACAAGCTCGTAACGAAGGGCGCGATCTTGCTCGTGAAGGTAATGAAATTATCCGAGCAGCTTGCAAATGGAGTCCTGAACTAGCCGCAGCTTGTGAAGTATGGAAGGCGATCAAATTCGAGTTCGAGCCGGTGGATAAACTAGATAAGTAGATAAAACTAGATATAAAGAAGGTCTAAATAAAAAAGAAGAAAAATGGAAAGAGAAAAAAAAGTTACGAAATGCAGTAATTCTTCTTTATTCTTCTAATTGATTGCAATTAAACTCGGCTCAATCTTAAAAAAAAGATTGAGCCGAATAAAAACAGATCTTGATACGATCATGAGACTTGACAAATCGGGATTCCTCTATTCTATATATTTAGAATAAATAAGGTATATTACAATAATACTCCATTTGTATTTATTTATTGAGAAAGAATCAATGAAAAAAGATTAGGAATCGGAATGCTACTAGACACATCCGAAGGAGTATTCGGAATAATATTCTTCCATAATCCATTCTTTCGTCTTGTGCAGGGTCTTACTAATAGGACTTCGCTGCACGGGGCAGGTCTTCGTCAAAAAGCTAATTCCACCCAGCATTTTCATACTCCTTTGGGTGGTATATCGCCTTAAAAAGTCTAAGGGGATAGTATGAGATCCGTAGTAAGTAAGAGAATTTGCCCTTTGATTTTGATTGAGTATGCTATTTTTCCGCCTTTACCGCGCATTCTTGTATGAGCTTCTAGAGGATAGAGGACCACGTATGCAGGAAGGAAATTACAGCTTAATAAAAAAGTCTAAAAAGCTTCAACTTTATGGCACTATCAATCAACTAAAAAGCCCTGTGTATGAACCCTTACAGCCGGTGGGATAGGATAAGAGCGAGTTTCGGTATACTGGGACTGGAGGATATCCTTTTTTCAAAACCTGATGCGCATCTTGCATTTGTGGGGATCCGAGAGTGGTTTAAGAAGTATTGCATGTGGAAATAGGTAAACGAAACTTATTTAGGATTCGAAATGGGCGCATTCGACTAAAAGTCGTACTGAGACCTTTTTTAAAGGGTATTCTGAAAGAGCTATTTCATTTTCACAATCATTTTCTTTTGAATCCAATTTCAAGTTCGATAGTAGAAAGGCCGTGAGGGCGGGAAAAGAAAAATCAAATCTTTTTAATTTTAATTAGTTCTCCTTTTTTGCAAGTTTCTTATTATCTATTCCATTTATCCATTCCATTCATTTTTTTTATAGAATGCTATAAAAAATCTTTTTTTTGCAAACTAAAAAAATACAATAGTCAATATTCCTTATAATAGATATACTTAATTATATTATAAGAATCTTAAGATATTTTTCGAATAGATAGAAATAGTAAATTTGAAATGAGACACCTATTCTATGACGGATTTTAACTTACCTTCTATTTTCGTGCCTTTAGTGGGCTTAGTATTTCCGGCAATTGCAATGGCTTCTTTATTTCTTTATGTGCAGAAAAATAAGATTGTCTAGAACCGACGGGGACGAATTTTCTCAATGTATTTCCACGCAGGATCGTAATACAGATATATTTTAGTGTAAGTAATATAATATGGTGGGATATGTGGCTCTTTCTACACACAAACGAAAAACGGCTATGGATGCGGTGCGGATATAAGCTACGGGCATAAATGCATGCATATGCGGAGCCGGGTATAGCGAGTTTTGTTTTAAGTGGATCAACGAATATTTTTTGAATAGAAAGTCAATGTATCTAACCAATAATTTCACAAATTATTTCACAGGAGTACTAGTTGCTGAAGGCGATTTCAGAATCAAAAAAAGTAAAGTCAAAATCATTTAGCTTATTCTCTCAATTTCAATCGACCGCTGCTGGATTTAGTATATCTAATATGAATTGGCGATCAGAACGCATATGGATAGAACTTCTAAAAGGTTCTCGAAAAAGAGGTAATTTTCTCTGGGCCTGTATTCTTTTTCTAGGTTCACTAGGATTCTTATCGGTTGGGGCTTCCAGTTATCTTGGTAAGAATATGATATCTGTACTTCCATCTCAACAAATTCTTTTTTTTCCACAGGGAGTCGTGATGTCTTTCTACGGAATCGCGGGCTTATTCATTAGCTCCTACTTGTGGTGCACTATTTTATGGAATGTAGGCAGTGGTTATGATCGGTTCGATAGAAAAGAAGGAATAGTGTGCATTTTTCGTTGGGGATTCCCTGGAATAAAACGTCGCGTCTTCCTTCAATTCCTTATGCGGGATATCCAATCAATTAGAATTCAGGTTAAAGAGGGTCTTTATCCTCGTCGTATCCTTTATATGGAAATCCGGGGCCAGGGAGTCATTCCTTTGACTCGTACTGATGATAAGTTTTTTACTCCACGAGAAATTGAACAAAAAGCAGCCGAATTGGCCTATTTCTTAGGCGTACCAATTGAAGTATTTTGAGTACCGATTGCTTTTTTTGAAATGAATTGAATGAAGGTGAATTGGAAGAAGATTTTCTCAACACGGGGAGGAGGTCCCTTCGAAATTGGATTCCTTTTTTTAAGGGGATTTTTAGTTTTTAGTATAGTATTTATCTAAAGGAAGGGGCAAACGAGGATAAGAGAAAATGGCTTCTAATTTGTTTTGTCCAAGTTAGATATATGGCATAATATTCTTCCATTTTCATTCGAAAGAACTTTTTTTTTATTCTATTTCTCTATTCCACTCCATCTAGATCTAAGAAAGAATCCAATGCAAGGAAATTTCACTAGTATACAAAAAAGAGAAATGGATACAAGGTCTCAAACCTTGTTATAGAATTTTTTGCTTTAAAGAAAAATAAATATCATATAGAGTCAGTGAATGAAATAGAATCCGTGAATGAAGCGGATTCGTTAACAACTCAATTTACAGACCAAAAATGAAAAAAAAGAAAGCATTGCCTTCTTTCCTATATCTTGTATTTATCGTACTTTTGCCTTGGGGGGTCTCTTTCTCTTTTAACAAATGTACGGAACTTTGGATTAAGAATTGGTGGAATACCAGGCAATCCGAAACTCTCTTAACTGATATTCAAGAGAAAAAGGTTCTAGAAAGATTCATAGAATTAGAAGAGCTTTTTCTCTTGGATGAAATGATAAAAGAGAAACCGAAGACACATGTACAAAAACCCCCTATAGGAATATACAAGGAAATAATACAATTGGCCAAAATAGATAATGAGGATCATCTCCATATCATTTTGCATTTCTCAACAAATATAATCTGTTTGGCTATTCTAAGTGGTTCTTTTTTTCTGGGTAAAAAGGAACTTGTCATTTTGAATTCTTGGGTTCAGGAATTCCTCTATAACTTAAATGACTCACTAAAAGCTTTTTTTATTCTTTTTGTTACTGATTTTTTTATTGGATTTCACTCCACCCGCGGTTGGGAACTACTAATTCATTGGGTCTACAACGATCTTGGATGGCCTCCTAACGAGCTAATTCTCACTATTTTTGTTTCTTGTTTTCCAGTGATTCTAGATACATGTTTGAAATTTTGGGTCTTTTTTAATTTAAACCGTCTATCTCCTTCACTTGTAGTCGTTTATCATTCAATTAGTGAAGTATAAACTCATTGGATCTCCTGATATTAACCAAATTAGCATCTTTCTTCTTTTAGAAGGTATTCATCATTCCAGTACAACTGTTGCAGTAGAATGACAACAGACTCGTGTATAGGGAACTAGATTAGCTTAGCTACCTATCTAATTTATTGTAGAAATTCCTGGATCTGCGATTGGACATGGAAAATAGAAATACTTTTTCTTGGGTAAAGGAACAGATGATTCGATCGATTTCTGTATCGATCATGATATACGTAATAACTCGGACATCTATTTCAAATGCATATCCCATTTTTGCGCAGCAGGGTTATGAAAACCCACGAGAAGCAACCGGACGAATTGTATGTGCCAATTGCCATTTAGCTAATAAGCCCGTGGATATTGAAGTTCCCCAAGCTGTGCTTCCCGATACTGTATTTGAAGCAGTTCTTCGAATTCCTTATGATATGCAACTGAAACAAGTTCTTGCTAATGGGAAAAAGGGAGGGTTAAATGTGGGTGCTGTTCTTATTTTGCCCGAGGGATTCGAATTAGCGCCGCCCGACCGTATTTCTCCTGAGTTGAAAGAAAAGATAGGAAATCTCTCTTTTCAGAGTTATCGTCCCGATAAAAAAAATATTCTTGTGATAGGCCCTGTTCCCGGTCAGAAATATAGTGAAATCGTTTTTCCCATTCTTTCCCCCGACCCTGCTACGAAGAAAGACGTTCATTTCTTAAAATATCCCATATATGTAGGGGGAAACCGAGGAAGGGGACAGATCTATCCTGATGGTAGCAAGAGTAACAATACGGTCTATAATGCTACGTCAACAGGTATAGTAAGAAAAATACTACGGAAAGAAAAGGGGGGATATGAAATATCCATAGTCGATGCATCGGATGGCCGCCAAGTGGTTGATATTATACCTCCCGGGCCAGAACTTCTTGTTTCAGAAGGGGAATCGATCAAGCTTGATCAACCATTAACAAGCAATCCTAATGTGGGAGGATTTGGTCAGGGGGATGCAGAAATAGTGCTTCAGGATCCATTACGCGTCCAAGGCCTTTTAGTTTTCTTCGCATCTGTTATTTTAGCACAAGTTTTTTTGGTTCTCAAAAAGAAACAATTTGAAAAGGTTCAATTGTACGAAATGAATTTCTAGGTCCCGGGATTTCTTACCATCAAGTTGGTAAAAAGCCGCAATTTATTGGCGATTGCTATAATTTTCTATGATCTATTTTTGAAATCCTTTTTTGTTTAAACTGTTTTTTGTTTGCGAGATGTATGGAATTCCTTATTTCTATCTCATGCAAAAGAAGAGAATTCAAGGCAAAGGCGGGAACAAGAAAAGGATTTCTTCCTTTTAGAAGGGATTGCTGTGCTGGTCTTCTTAATCCTCTATTGGGCACAAGAAAAAGTCTTTTTTGCCTTTTTCTTGTGTCGATTCTTCTTGTATCGAAATATAAGAATCATTTTTCTTCCTATTCGTCAAAGATTACTATTTCTTCTTTTCTTTATTCGGGTCTGTCTCTTAGATCTTTTTTGCTGAGGTTCAGGCGAGGTAGTGGACAAACAGAGGGAAAGAAAATATGACGGGGACAAATTTCTTGTGAGCAAATAGAATTGCTTGACTTATTCAATTAAGTTCAACTTCGAACTTACAGAATTTTGCAAAAAAAACGTATACTCTTCCATTGAAGGGTGGTTTTTCTTTTTAGGCTAGTTGAGTTGTTTTGATTAAGGTTTTATTGATTTATTACTCTAAACTAAATCAATGATTTGCAGGATGCTTCTTTCATGGAAGAA